ACTTTGAGAAGAGAATCGTTGGTTTGACCGACGAACTACGTGGGAAAGACTTTTTTTTATAAACAAATATAAAGGAGTATTAAGGAAAGAAGTCTTTTGGTATTGGATCTGCTCTGTTTTTTCTCACCTGTCCTGGAACAAAGAAATACCTAAAAAAGATGAGAAGCTATACTTTTCGGTCTTTCTTTTTTTTCAAGGCTTTCAGGATCTTATAAAGACGCGGTATCGCTACCAACGCCTTTCTTAAAAGAGCTAAGCCTTCTAACCCACCTAGTTCCTTGGAACGGCGAATTGTGGTACAAATAATATCAAAAAACCATATGTAAGATCTTATTTTAGAAATAACTCTTTCCCCATATAATTCATACAAAATTAAAATCCAAGGATTAGGATTCGTTTTCATTCTTAATTCCAATTTATCAAGAAAAGGAGATGTACGTTGTGACATCATCTCCTTTTTTTTCTTCTTATCTCTGGCCTCCAATTTATTGAAAGCACGGGTAACCTCTTTAATTAACGGATCCGGATAAAATAAGTTTTAAATTTTTTTTACTATAGTCATTATAGTAATTTTTATTTCCTTATGGTTACAATTCTAGTTCCCTCACCCTTTTAGCGGGGTATATTTGGAAAGCGGTTAAAGTAACTCTCTCCAACCTTTTCTATCTATCCGGGCGCATTGGTTTTTCCAACGAAAAAATCTTTAATTTTACTTTACCCCCTATTCTTTGAAAAAACGAGACTTCCTTGGCCGTGTGGAACATGGATTAGCATTATGTCATTCCTACAAGCGATCACCCATCCAGGATTGGAAGAAGTGGTATATGAGGACTTCGAAATCAAATCGAATATGTTTCTTTCCATTCCTCGTGAGACACTTATTTCTCCGAAACAAGAGATCAAAGTGATTTTCTTCCCTTTTCCCAATAAGTCGACGGCGTTACACCATTTGGCTACTTCGAATAAACTAGAGTACATATAGGATACACCGGTACTAAAACCTTTTCTCAAAATCTCTTCCAAACTGTTGGGGTCGTTGCTCCGGATGTTGTTCCCCCGTTGTGAAACCAGTCGGTTCCGTAGTTTTAGAATTCTGCTGATCCCAAGGAATCCATCTCCATCATTGCATATGGGAATATAGAAAGTAAAGAGGAAAAGGCATGACCAGAAGAATTGTGTGAAATAAGTGAATTTATCTAGTTGAGGCATGAGATTGATTGACAAACAAGAATTCCCTCCAGAAAAGTAAGTTCTTCTTACCTTCCTGTACGACTAGTGAAGAACTATAGAGCGGTGTAGTTGGGTTTTGACCAACAAAAAGCATGGGAAAGAAGTCCCACAGAAAGATTAGCTTTGTTTGAAAAGTCCAAAGAGCGGACGCGGCTTCTTTTTTATATATGCTTTGCTATTTCTTTTTCTATTTCTATACGACATTTCAATCCAGGAAATATGCGATGCAATTTTCTAGCTGCGTCCGGGGTGAAGGGCATATGTTAGGTGGAGAAATTTATATGGAATCGCCTTGTACCTCATGTCAATCAGAAACGGAAATTGCTACATCCCAGAGGGACAACTTGGAAAGAGGAAGCCAAAGGCGAAAGGCTGTTCAAGCAAGGCACCCGGCAAGATCAAAAAATAAGAAGCTTCAGCGACCAGCTCGATTCGCTCAAAATTCCCTTGGGAAAGGTGACCCGTATCTTTAGGTCGCTCCAGGCTCTACCGGAACCGAGCGGGACACGCGCTACAAAAGGCTTAGGAAGCGGGCCTGTCTGATGAGAGGATTTCGTAAACTATCTAACTTTGAAGCTATTACACCCAAAAGGGTGAAACCACAGAAGCGGGTAACCCTGACTTCAAGACACATGGTGAAGAGCACCGGTCAAGCTCACAGAAGGAACGAAAGATTGATTGATCCGCTGCTAGTGCTTGTTGTTAAAGTTAAAGCAGGTAAGCCCTTAAAAGAAAAGCTTTGAAGCAGAGACTATTGGTAGTGAGAGAAATGTCATCTAAAGAAAGGCAGGTGCCATCCCCGCTGATTAAAGGAAAAACTCTTCGCTGGGAACGCTCTTCTCCCTCTAGCTACTATTCTCCGGGCTTAGGAAAGATTATTCTATAAAATTGCCGCATCTGATCTTTTAAGAATTTCCTGTGCTAAACATATGAGCCCAGTTGCCATTTGTCCGTAGGATTATAGCCTGAAAGGTGCCTTTCCAGCGGAAGGAAGACAACCGAAGAAAAGGAAAGGACAGCGACGAAAGATGCAGCGATAGCAGGACTCTTTTTCCCTAGATGATTCAGTGATAGAAGTTGTATCCTATACTGAAGCCAACTCCGCGGCAGAAGTTTGACCATCTACAGCATCTGATTCCGGTGAAGCGAAAAGAAAGCTATAGGTAAGTCAAGGCCTTACAGTTTAAGTGAAGGATCAGTGCCCTTCCCGTTTTCTATTACTTACTTTTCTTATTACTATTTAGAATGTCGAGTACCGTCCCTCCTCTAGGGAAGGAAGCCTTCAATCTAACTAAACTAAAGGGGATATTGAATAGTTACAGGTAAACGATTTGCGTGGGATAAGGTTTTCCCTCTAAGAGAAAACCGCGGCTTAGTTGGAACAGAGGGGCGAGGACAAAGGCTAAAAGAGGAGACAATAAAGAGATCAGTCGGAACTTGTACTAAGAAGGGTAGCCTCACACCAAACTAATCTCGATTAAAAAAAGGAAACTTCCGGCCGCGGTGACAGAGTAGAAGTTTTCCGGATATAGTAGTTTCATTTGTCCCGGTGTAAGAAGTTTAAGGCTTAAGATTCCTACGGGCCCCCTCACGGGTTTTTTGATTGAAATGGTCTTTTCACTCCTTCTTGTTTTGACACGAATTCTGTTTTCCCGTCCTTTTCGGCGTCGGGTGTCTTTTCACTCTACAAGTGGTTCTCATTTTCGTATCAAGTTTGTTTCCCCTACCGAGGAAAGTTGTCAACCCGCTAATAAACCAGTCCTCATTTTCGATCGATTCCTCCGTACCCTATAGGCAAAACAACAAAACCGCCTTTTCACTAGGAAAGTCCTGATTCGAATAGGCCTCATGGAAATGTAAGCTCAGCTAGTTGTAAGTCACCCTTTGTTCAATGAAATACAAGTCTATTGGAATTCCCTCTTCAGGGCTTTCAAACCGTTGTAACAGACCCTCGCGGATGAATCCCGTGCTTAAAGTGGATTAAATGACCTTATTTTGCATTCGGGAAGAGAGACCAGCCCCCGAAAGTCTAAAATGAAAGCTTATACAGGGCCTATACAGGAAGAGTTCAATGATCGGATTCTTTTGTCGGCACAGCCTCTTTGATAGGATAAAGCTTTGGAGGAACAAGATTGAGGATGATGGGGTCAAATTCCTCGTAGTGAATGAGGTAAAAAGAAATAGTTTTCTATACGAAAAAACATTCAATTACGACCTGGACGAAAGAAGGTTAGCGACCTTACCTCATCTTTGGATTATATCGTCTCGCCGCTGGAAAAACGAAGATTCCATTTCACTTTCTTCTCTCGGCTCTGCTTTCTCTTCGAGAACTCCCTATCTACTCTTGGAAGCCAATAGCAGCTTCCTACAATTGAGATAATTGTGATTTTGTTGATGGCTCGACTATCAATGCACATCCTCCAGGTGCCATCCTTCTTAGGTGTTAGTAATGCAGGTACAGCACAAGGGCTCATGCTCTCGCTCTTTCGCTCCTCTCCCTCTGGTCGAGTGGCTACGCTCCTTTCGAACCAACTCCATCACGTGTCGCCTCAGCTCTTCATGCTCCGCTGGGCTCATCCTATATGCTGCCCGGTTAGGTAGCGTGGAACCGGGGATTAGGTAAATTTGGTGTTGGATGTTCCTAATAGGAGGTAATCCGTTCGGCAACTCCTTCGGCGTGATGTCAAAAAACTCCTGTAGAAGCTCTCCGATTCGTCCAGGAAGCGATGTTGGGCTAGGAAGAGAGCTTCAATAGCTCGTGTCAGGTCAAGATCAGCATGGATATTCGTTTTTACAGCAGAAGTGGATAGTTCACTAGCGAAGCGGTAGGAGTTTGAATCATGCTATATGATGATCCGTTGGCAGTGATCCAACATGTGATCTTGATGCTTAAGAGTCGAGCTTGACAGCAATCCTTTCACAAGCCCAATCTTCGTTTCTCTTTTCCGTCAACGGACAGGGACCAAAGGTTTTTGACCCGCGATATGCCGCTCTCGTGCTGTAGAGATGTTCCTTCATGGCAATAGAGATCTGAAAAGCTGGTGACAGAGACAAGAGCAGCGAAGCGGGGTCTGCTTGATCAGTCATTTTTTCAATAGTAGAGGTGTAACCGATCTGTCAATATGTGCCAGTGGGAGTCACAGGCAGTCTTCTTGCGCGTGCTTTCTCAAAGCGTTGCTAGCTGAACGGCTGAACAACTAGCTTTAGGCTTACTCTCCTTACGGTAAAGTACACTTTTGAAACGTAGTGCCCAGGGTTAGAAGATTAGAAAACGAAACAGAGGGACTAGGCGAGTGTGCAACAGCTTCTGACTCGATTTCAAGTGCAATTCAGCTGCTTTTCACCGGGCAGTGGCTTAGGAAAGTTCTCCGATTGAACGCTACAACCAAGCCATTCTAATCAGCTACTGCTCGCCCTCAGATGCGGACTCGCCTTCATCCTAGGATTTCCGCTCTTCCTAAAGACCTTTCCTTTCTGTAGGTCACCCAGCTGGAAAACGACTAGCCTAGCGAAGTTGACCGCTTCGATCATTTGTTGAGTCAACCGAAATTCCCCGGTCACCTGGCGTTTAAGACTTTGTATGGGATTTCCTTGGCACCTTCAAAGGCTATAGGTATTAACTCACTTCTTTGAGTTGAATTGTATTACGGGGAAGCGGCACCCCTTGAACATGGCCATCCCCTGCGTGGAAGATAGAAGCACGACCTCCTCCGTTCCGCAGTTATTGAGGGGCACCTTACCATTTAATGAATAATCGTAATAAAACTTAGTAAGGAGTTTCCGATTCTTTGTAACCGTAGTTTCGATTGCCTCGTAAGTCCTTCCCTATTGATCGGATTTAAGGAGCCTTAAAAGGCATTATTTCTGCATCCTGTTCTATGAACAACGAACTACAACCAATGACATCCTCTCCCCATAGTCGAGCTCTTCCATCCTCTCGACCATTCCCTCTCTTTCAGCGTCATCTGCTTCATTTGAAACCGCCGCTTCCGCTTCAAGAACAGGGTGCCCCGCTCCCGAGCCCTCCCTTTCTCAATCGATTTCACCGATTCCTGCATTGCCCACTCCAGTTGTTGCTTTTCTTTCGAAGAGAATGGCTGCTTAAGCTTCATACTATAGTAGTGCCAGGAGGAACGAAGTAGTTTGCCTAAAAGGATAGGAGCATAGCGCAGAGGAGTATGAGGCCACATCCCCGACAGCAGTAGCGGTGGGTCACCCCGAATGAAATCCATAAGGTAAATTGACCCTATAGTCATATCCCGCTATTTCATCTCTTTATTAAGCCATTGAGCGTAAAGGAAGAAGCTTTGAAAGCGAAACAGCTGGTAGCCCCGCATCCCTGGAAGGAGTTATAGCTGCCTAGTCACAGAATGAAAAAGAAGGCCGGCCCTTATAAGCCCATCTTCGATTGCCCTTGGTTCCCGGTCCGCCGCTTCTCCAGACGTAGTGGCAAGGTTTTCGACTATACTACGAGGGTCAGAGGTTAAAACGCAGGAAGGTTCTGTTTTAGGTCTTTTCGCTGTAAGGGAAGGTTCTGAGTCCAGTCCAGTAGCGGTTGCCAGCCTAGCCGTTTGCATATCTTCCTAATAGGAATGCCAAAGAACTGCCTAGGATTGCCTTGAGAAGGTCCGAAGGAGGGGGAAGAAAGGGCTCAATCAAAGGACGAAGGAGATGCAGTCGATCGGATAGTCGACTTACGCGGCAAATAAAGCCACTTTAATGCCTCTCCTTTCAGTCGAGTTATCCTGTACCTCTGGAGTACAACAAGTGGGTTAAATGCTATATTTTACATTAGGCTATAGGGGGGCTACTAGTAACTAATTGATTAGGGGTACTACGTCCTTGGTCAATCTTGTTATTTCTTTTAGAAGCGTCTATCAATCATAGTTGGTTACCCCGGCTGTTCAGTGACGCTCATAGATAGTTGGTTAGTTAACGCCTCTTTCTATCAGTAATGGCATAGATTATTGAAGAACATGCTATAAGATAGTGAATAGCTTACAGGGTGAACGGGCTTTCAAGTGCGCAAGTCTGTTTATCATCTTGTTAGTGTCTATCAATCCCTATTGCACGTAGTTGAAGAAGATGCTGAAAGAGATAGAACCTTTCTCTTATTACTTGCTACTATATCAATTGATTCACATGCTTACAGGGTGAAAGCGCTCGAGTGTTAACGAGAGGGTTAGGAAGCTCGACCTAAGGGAGAGGAATGAAAGAAAGGAGTGAAGCAACTCGAACGAACAAAGGTTCAGTCCACTCCAAGCTTTGCTACCTACACCTAGCTTTGAAAGAGTTGTGTAAGCTGCCAGTCCTGGTTGAGGAAAAAGAAAAGACTACGCCAAAGAACTTTTATAAACCAGATTAAGTTACAGGAAAAGCGAAAGAAGCTCTTTAGCGGTCAACTTTCTCATATAATAGAATTATTGGTGAAGGAGCGAAAGAGAACTCGAAAAAGGCCAAGAGGTATAGGAAAGATCGTCAACCGTCTCCCTCTTATAGCGCGCTTAGCAGCTCTTTCTTCTTTATTCCTTTAAGGGCTACTTACATCAACGGCGGTTCATCCAGGCTGCCTGACTGCAGGCATTGAAGTTTCAACTGGGTAAGACTCCCCTAAACGCTTAACTATCTATCTAAACATGGCATTCTATTCTTTCTGCCTTTATGCGAATATATTTACCATTCCTATTCTCTGCTCCCCCCAAAAAAGATGAAAGACTTGTAAGAAATCGCTGGTTGGGTTGGTCCAACCAAGAAAGACATGGGAATCTCACAGGAAATAGCATTCTTTTCGATCTGCACTGAACACCGGCGTAATCTAGATGATTAAAAGAGTGAACCAACGGTACGGACTAGAATGACACTCTTACAGTACGATATATAAAGATGTTACAACTGGGTTTCTAATATGTCAATCCCCATCTTGATCTGGTTATATCAAGATGGCCGAGGAAGACAGAGCGTTTATCACCATATCAGATAGGAGGGCGCGTTCGGTTACAAGGTGATGCCGTTTGGTCTAAAGAATGCCGGGGCGACGTACCAGCGAGCCATAACAGCGCAGTTTCATGATATGATTCACAAGGAAATGGAGGTCTATGTCGATGACATGATCGCGGCTTAAGAAGACCGTGAATTTGAAGAAAGTGTTTGACAGATTGCGGAAATACAGTCTTCGTCTTCATCCGAAAAAAAAGCCGGGAGGAGGTTTGGTGCTTTGTCAGGTAAGCTACTCGGGTTCATTGTCAGCAGAAGACAAATCGAAGTCGACCT